TGTAACAGTTACAATAGTATTGTTGAAACTTGCTTGAACATGAATAACTCCTTTTGGTATTCTACGTGCATTTTTACGTGAACCAATATGTCTATTCTTGCGTGAACCGGTTCTTGGTGTGGCTTTTGCCATATTTTATCATCTCGTAAATATAAGTTAGAGATATATGGATATATCCATTTCATGTTAAAACAGATCCTTTCTTTTTATTTATTTGTACATTGGATCCTTTCGGTTTATGGAGACTCTTTTCGAAAGATTATCCTTGTCTTTGTTTATGTCTCGGATTGGAACAAATTACTATAATTCGTCTTCGTCTCCGGATCAATCGACATTTTTCACAAATTTTACGAACAGAGGCTCTTATTTTCATATTTGTCATTCCTTAAGTTAACTATGAATGGAAGAAACTAAGTTTCTTGAAACTTTGAATTTATCTACCTGAAATGTTGAAAAAAAAAAAAATCATTCGAATTTTTGTTTCAGAATCTATAAATTATACATTTTCCGGTTGAATCATAACGACTTCTTTTTCTTTCAATTTTTATTATATCTCCTGGTAATATAGTTAAAAAAACTATGTCGAATCCTTCCGGAAACATAATTTAGAATCATATTTTGACTATTCAAACGAATCCAATATACACCATTGGGAAGTAATTCAGTAATTAAACCTTCGTGAATACACCTAAGTTCTTTCATTTCGGGTAAAATCTCTTGAAGTATCAACTAATACAGCAGGGGTGATATTAGAAAAGAAATCTGTCTTTCTTTCTTTTATTTTTTTTTTTCACCAATACGAAAGTTCTGCTTTCTCATATAATTCGGATATCAGAAGGATTACCATATATAACACAAAATTTCTCCACCGATTCGTTCTAGTCGAGCCTCCCGGTCTGTCATTATACCCCGAGAAGTAGAAAGAATTACAATTCCCATTCCACCCAAAATTCTAGGAATTCGTTGATAGTTCGAATAGATTCGTAGACCGGGTCGACTGATTCGTTTTAAATTTAAAGCAGTTCTATATGGACCTTTCCTATTCCTTCTATGTCGTAGGGTTAAAACAAAAAAATATTTATTGCTTTCCTGATGTTTTCTCATGTTTTCAATAAAACCTTCTCGTAAAAGGATTTTAACAATGTTTTCAGTAATGTGAGTAGAGGGTACTCGAACTGTTCTTTTTTTTTTCATGTCACCATTTCGTATAGAGGTTATTATGTCAGCAATAGTGTCTTTACTCATGATAAACTAAGGTTATTGTTGTACCTGAATTTTGATATAATCAGCATGTTCTTTCTTTTTTTTTTTTTTTTTCTGAATTTTAAAAATATTTATGAATTATGAAAGGCATATACGTAAGACACAAACAATCTACTAATTACTTGAAGAGTCTCATCTTATAATACTTCAGGTGCTAATGAAACTATTTTAGTGAAATTTAATTGTCTTAATTCCCGGGCGATCGCGCCAAAAATTCGAGTTCCCTTGGGATTTCCTTCTTGATCAATAAGAACTGCAGCATTGTCATCATATTGTATTATCATACCATTGTCACGTTTGAGTTCTTTACAAGTACGTACAATTACGGCCCTGATCACTTCGGATCTTTCTAGAGGTGTATTGGGTACAGCTTCCTTGATTACAGCAACAATAACGTCACCAATATGAGCATATCGTCGATTACTAGCTCCTATGATTCGAATACACATCAATTTTCGGGCTCCGCTGTTATCCGCTACATTCAAATGGCTTTGAGGTTGAATCATTTTTTTTTTATCTGTTTTTTTTTTTTTTTTGAAGAAGGGGCGAATAAAAAAAAAGAAATGTTGTTTGTTCAAAACAAAAAAAGAAACCCGAAATTTTTTTATCCAAATTTTTTTTATTTTTGTTTTACTTTACTATCCCGAAATAATAAATATACTTCGTATAGGCATTTTTGATGCTGCGATTGAAATAGCTTTTCTCGCTATATTTTCTGCTACCCCGCTCATTTCATAAAGTATTCTACCAGGTTTAACAACAGCCACCCAATATTCGGGAGATCCTTTCCCCGAACCCATACGTGTTTCTGTAGGTCTTACTGTAACTGGTTTGTCTGGAAATATACGTACCCATATTTTTCCGCCACGGCGCACATTTCGTGTCATTGCTCGTCGACCTGCTTCTATTTGTCTAGATGTGATCCAAGCGGGTTCAAGCGCTTGAAGAGCATATCTACCGAAGCAAATACGATTACCTCGATAAGATATTCCTTTCATTCTTCCTCTATGGTGTTTACGGAATCTGGTTCTTTTTGGGTTATAGTTGATGGCTCTTTCCCAATTCCATCTCTACTACAGAACTGGACATGAGAGTTTCTTCTCATCCAGCTCCTCGCGAATGAAACGACTAAAAAATAAAAAAAAAAAGTACATGTATTTAATGAATAATATACTGAAACAGTATACTAAATCATAGGGTGCTTTGAAATTTTATCTATTTATCTAATCTATTAGAAATTTGTATATCTTGTTTTGATATAGAACTAACTACCTATTCCGTTTATAGAAAATTTTTATTTAGGAATAAATGTTATAGATAAAGTCGTTTTGTTATAAGGTTATAACGAATCTTTATTTTGTTTTGCCTTTTTCGGATTGACTAAAATATAGAAATCCAATCAAATAAAAATTTGCACGGGCGAATGTTGACTCTTCAGAATCAATGAATTTCTTTCTGGTTTGTTCCGCCATCCTACCCAATGAATCATTAGGATTCGTTTTCAATAGAATCTTATGTATTCACAGGGTTCTGTCGTTCCCATCGTTTCTCGATTAATGGTTAGGTCTTAATTTTACAACGGAGCCTCTAGAATGAAATTTGTTCTTGAGTCAATCCTCTCAGTTTTTATTGGCTCTGGGCTCTTTTTTTATGAACAGATTTGTCTAATTATGGATTAATTAGTAATAATGCTTTATTACATTTATCTTTATGAGATGAATCATAGACCTTACATATTGGAATTGTATATCATTGATATTCTTTTTCTCTCTTTCTCTCACCCTTCCATTTATCCGTATACTTTTATTGTTTCGCAATTCATAATCAGATTGGTTTTTCTTTTTTGTTTATGCAAAAAAATTTCAGTTGCTACAATGATATGACAATATATCTCGACTGTTTCTTTCTATCCAGATAATGCGAAACGATGAGTTGGTTATTAGTTATATAAACTATTTGTTCATATTATGTCATATAATGGCCCGGTGCATTTTATCTTAATCCTAAAAAACCAACGAGTCACACACTAAGCATAGCAATTATATCAAATGATTAATCTATTTTTTATTGAACCTTATAGAATTGTTAATTCTTTATTCGATAAGTCAAGTAAAAGCCTATTCTTTTTCGTCTGAAAATATCCAAATTTTGATGCCTAATACCCCATAGATAGTTCGAACTGTATATGAACAGTAATCAATTTTGGCTCGAATGGTTTGTAGAGGAACCCTACCTTCTCTGATCCATTCGACACGTGCAATTTCTTTTCCGTCGATACGCCCTGCAATTTGTACTTGAATTCCTTTTGTACCCGCCTGTTCAGTTAATTCAATCGCCTTTTTCATTGCTTTTCGAAATGAAACTCTATTCTTTAATTGCCCGGCTATAAATTCCGCAAGAATATTAGGATGTCTATAAGGATTTACAATTCTTGTAATAGCAATGTTAAGTTTTCGGTTCACACAATTAAGTTCTTTTTGGACATTCGTTTGTAATTCTTCGATTCTTCTAGGTTCTATTAATAACTTTGGGAATCCCATATAGATTATGACTTGAATGAAATCGATTCTTTTTTGAATTTCTATACATGCAACTCCTTCGACATTAGAAGATATTTTCGTATTTTTTTGTACATAATTCTTGATACAATTTCGTATTTTTTGATCTTCTTGTAGATCCTCGGAATAATTTTTGGCTCGTGCAAACCAAAGAGAGTGATGACTTTGGGTTGTACCAAGTCTGAAACCAAGTGGATTTATTTTTTGTCCCATAATACCCCGCTACTATACATATCATGACACACCATGTATATATTTTTTTTATTTATCCTGTTTTTTTTAAGCATAACATAATATGGTGTATTTGTATTGTTTAGAATATTCTATTTCTATATTCTTTATATATTTCAGTATATCCATATCTTTCAGAGATCGTTCAGATTTCTTTCAACAGATAGATCTTTCAGTCTAATAGTTATATGACAAGTGGATCTTTTTATTGGATAACCCCTACCGCGAGCCCGAGGTTTAAATTTTTTCACAGTAGTGCCCTCGTTGACTTCAGCTTTACTAATGATTAAAGTTGCTTCGTTAAAACCCATATTGTGCTTAGCATTTGCTGCTGCAGAATAAACTAATTTTAAAATGGGATAACATGCTCGATAGGGCATGAGTTCTAGTATCATAAGTGTTTCTTCATAGGAACGTCCACGAATCTGATCAATTACTCTTCGTGCTTTATTAGCAGACATTTTTATATGTTGACTTAAAGCAGATACTTCTGTATAGCTATTTTTTTTTTTCTTTTTTATCATAGGGTTCACCTCTTACTAATGAACGATAAGTATCTATTAAGTATTTATATATTTATATTAAGTTAATTTTTCAATTTTTTAATATTTATTATCAATATAGTTATATTAAGTAATAAATTATTAACGACGGGACCTGTTATCATTTTTTGCATGTCCCCTGAAATTTAAAGTAGGTGCAAATTCTCCTAATTTATGGCCTACCATACGATCTGTTATATAAACAGGCAAATGCTCCTTTCCATTATGAGTAGCTATGGTATGCCCGATCATTGTAGGTATAATGGTAGACGCTCGGGACCAAGTTAGTATTATTTCTTTTTCCTCTTTTGTATTAAGCCTCTTTATTTTTCTTAATAAATGATTTGCTACAAAAGGATTTTTTTTGAGTGAACGTGCCACAATTACTGACTCCTATTTTTTTTTT